AATAGTTCTAGTGATCAGGAATTTGCCCTATCACCTTCGGTGCCTCCTTCTTTCAAACTCACTTTATCCAAAATCGGCTTTCTCATAGGCTTGCTCACTTAAGACATAGTACAGAATAGGGCTTCCTCTTTATCCTGCCTTACAAGGTTAGACCCTTACTACCCTCTAACCCTTAGACAATGGATCGACATGAGAGGGATTCGGAATAGAAGGACCTAGCACTATCATAGGAGTCAGTTTTCTCTCAATGTAAGAACTCTCACTAGAGAGGCTTGCTTACCTTATGACTTCAACTGGAAGGGCAGCGGGAAAGCTACTCCAAGTAAACTGACTAGCCTACGCTAAAGAACCTCTTCGCTTTGCTTTGCCCAAGCCCTTTGACCCCCTGCACCTATAACATAACTATATGCTTCTTTCGAGGAATTATTATCGCTTAGCGCTTGTGCTGAGGAAGTGAAAGACGGTGGAGGGGCACTAGACTGACTCGCTTTTCCGAAAGGTTTTGTCTTCGCCTCAATCCCAGTCGCATTCGATCTAGAATTCTTCTTCTTCTTCCCCAGTGATGTCACCCTCGGCGGAACTACCTTAATGGAATTCCGGCTTCGCTAAAAGCACCTGGGCTATGCCTCGAACTCTCTTAACTGGCCAGGGGGTTAACTAAGAACTATATCTTCTCCGCATCAAGGAAAAGAGCAGAGATCTTTGTTGAAGACAGCACGGCAATGCGCAATCGCTAAACAAGACCACAAAAGCTATATCACAAAGATCAGTCTAACTAATCGGCCTAAGGCTTCTAGAGACAATTCCTATCTCGCCAAACTAAAGGAAAGGAGAAGAGCCTATTCTATTTCTATTCCGAAAGATCGGATTCTATACCACTAAGCGCCATTCGAACTTCCTGGCTAACACGAGGAATGGAAGAACAGCTTATTCGTATTAAACAGATCCATCTTATCAAAGAGCATTTACCCTTGCGCTGGGTCTTTCTCGCCTTGGCCTTTTGCCTCACTCCTTGAACAAGAGTTTACAGCTGACCCAGAGCTAGCCACACCTCCGAAAGACTCCATCACTTGACACTTTTTTATTCACCACCGAAGAGCTAGTGCGCAACTAGTGCCCAATGAAGACCCAAGCAATGCATCGAGAGGTCGACCCCGTCCCAACCACCATTCCATATTACGGCAAGGGGAGGAGAACAACTTCATTACTGGTGGTGGTATCTTCACGAGGGATTGGAAAAGCGATTTCTATAACCAGATAGAAAATAAGTCTTTTAAAGAGGGCAGCAGAAGCGAAGTAGAGGAGACCGGCAACTACTTAGCTGTCAACGACGTCCGCTTTCTTACAAATCTTTATCCTTCGAGACTTCTTGAGGCGCTTTAAGAAAAGAAGCCAAGCCTCGCGAACATATATGCACCTTCTTTGAAACATAACTCATAACTCTTTTCTCTTGAACCGCTCTTGGTTAGGAACTCAAACCCTAACCCTAACTCGAACTCAATTAGCAACATTAACTCATAACTCTTTCCCTACGGGCGAAGTTACAGTCTTATTAATATTGTAGTTACCGTTATTATGAATTAGGTATTACTGTTATTTAATGATATAATAACCCTCTCCTCCAGGCCATTAGTTTTAACCACCTGCGGGTAAGCCACCTGACCTACAAAGAAAGGGCCTTAAAACAGCGGTAAATGATCTAAATAGGAATCAGTTATCTTTTAAAAAGACTGCGGTTTTCATTGAGTTTAAACTAACACTGATTTAAAGTTAGGGGAGCAGTGTAACTGCCATCAACTCCTATAACTCTTTTCCTTAAGTTTAGGTTAGTTCCCTCTTAATTAGGTATTCTGCAGAGTTCCGACCTAGAACTCCCTTATAAACTAGAAAGCTAACTCGAACTCGTAACTCAATTAATTTAAGTTACAGGTATGATAAATATAAGTTACTGTTATTAGGCACATCCTTCTTTCTTGTCCTTGTTGGGGAATCCTATATCTTTTAAGAAAAAAGAAGTTTTAAGTCCTCTCCTTTGCAGTCGAGTTACTTTATTCCTCATAGCTTCACTCTTTTCTTTTAGTTCCCTACGGGGTTAAGTTAAAGTCTTATTATTATTGATATTCCCCCTACGGGGAGGTTACCGTTATTATTATTAATAGAATTCTAATTAGTTACCAGTAAAGTATTATTAGGTATTAAAAGTATTTTTAGTTAGGGGTGTAACTGGGGGGTCTGGGGGCACTCCCCCGGAACTAAACTAAAGGGGTTATGAGTTAGAAGAGTTATTATGAGTTATAGCAGTTTAAGAGTTATAGCAGTTAGGGAGTTATGAGTTGCTAATTGTCATTCTCTTTAGTTCCCTACGGGGTAGTTACAGGTATGATAAATATAAATCTTAGTTACCGGTATTAGAAATATAAGTAATATAAATATATTGGTAGTTACAGATATTCTTAATTTGGTGGAACTGGGGGGTCTGGCGCAGTGTAACTGCCCCCGGAACTGGTTTAAAGAAGAGTTAATTGTCTTAATCTTTAGAAACTAATAGCTAGAAAAACAGGCTATTCCATCTAAGGCATAACATGAACCGAGGAATCCAACCAAATAGGAATGAATAGGCATGTGGGAACAGCATTGCTTGCATTGATTCAATTGATTTGAAGCGGCGGTTATACTATACATACAGACATAGTTTTCACTAGGGGTTTTTACCGAGTTGGTCACAAGCCCGTCAGAAGCAACCTCAGCAGAAAGCCACTCTTCCAGAGTCTCGTCCATCGTCTGCTTAGGCGACTATTTAATAGCCTTTAGATCTGCCTGTGAGTTAGGCCGAATACTCTAGGCTCCTTCCTCTGTTCTTTTTAATATACACTAAGCCGAAAGTCTTGGTTTCAATGACTCCCCAAGCCATGACCTATTTGATCCTTCAGAACCAGCTTCAGCATTGAGTAAAGAAAAGAAGAATTCACTATTGGATCCTTCAGCCGGGTGGACATCCAAATCTTAACTTTCATGAGCAGGAGCTGGAGTTTAGGAATCGGGTGTAGGTGCTGGCCATTCCATAGACGAGAGACCCGCTGACCCACTAGTGGTTTTATAAGGGGAGTTGGTAAAAGACAACAGGTTCAAGACAAAGGTATGGCACCGGGAGATGGAGCGAAAGCACAAGGCCAGTTCTCATCAACTGAGAGCTCCACTCCAAGAGAGGGAAAGCAGCACAAGGTGAGTTCCGTGAGACCTATGAATGCTTTGAATGAGATCTATTAGGTTAGGAGACCCTTTGACCATTTAAAATCCATATAGAACAGTAGAATAGAACGTCGAAGATAAAGCGCCTTTTAAGGATATGGGAATCAACTTCGCCTTCATCTCCTGGTCCGGCCCCGGCAAAACCCTTCTTTCGAGTCCACCTTGAGGGGCTGAACTAAATTCTTCCTCTCCAGTACCCTCCGACTGACTCTCCGTCCTCAACTCATTCTGACACTGTGAGATCCTATGGTCACGCCTTAGTCCGAAGAGCTATAGGGCTTTTGGGCATTATTAAGAAAATGGACTCTCCACCTATTTCATTGTGTGCTTACTCCCCTTCTGCGCTATCAAATATCATAGCATAGTATATAGCGTAAGACTTTGCTTGCTCCGAGCCATCTTGTTAAGGAAGGGCGGCTAGGGTGGGAAAAATGCAGAAGAATGAAATTCCAAAGAAGGAGATAAGAAGGAAGACTCTTCGTTGTTGAATGCGGGTCACTACATAGGTGGAATTTTATAAGCTCCTTTAGGCCCGCCCAGCCCGTAGAGTCTTAGGGGTTTTCCCACTTTCCCTGACGCAAGGTCGGGGTCGTTACGAATAGGACAAATATACACCAAGCCTTTGAAGGATGAGGTTCCAGTTCGCCATTCCTATTATTTATAGGCTTCCAGTCTCCTCAGAAGTCCGCTCTTCTATCTTCGCAGAATTCACCTGGGTCTCTTACTCACCTTCGCGTCTAGGGCATGATGTCTTTATTTAAGATGAAAAAATGGGTCAATCGTCTTGTTATTCTCAATCAATTCTTCCAGGCCTCTCTACGGGATTGGAAGAAGGAGCTTTCACCCAAATAAATGACCTCCGAACCGTGTCATTCTCGAAGTATGGCACAACACTTTGTCGAAAACACGAGGCGGGAGTGCGTCGAAGCATGAATTGACCTAGCGACGTGCACCTTGGGTAAGGTGCACTAGCGAGCGACTTCCTTCCCCAATAATGCCGCTATCATGCGCGAAGTGAAGCTTGATAGGAGCCCGAGCTAAGAGAATAGAGCAAACTCGACGTCACAAGGGGATAGATCGCTTAAGGGAGCAACTCGAGATAGATGCAAGATTCTTTCTCCTGCCCTTCACTTAGAATAGAAAGAAAAGTCCATTTTTCAGCACGCACTAATTCCTACGTTTTGTCGGTCGAATAACCTTCTTGTGTGACCTTCAAAGCCTGATTAATGCGCCTTAAAGCGCTTTTGTGCTTCGCGTCGAGCCTTGTTGAGTTTTTCTATTATAAGGAAGGGGATGATGTATGATACCACTCAATGTCAGCCCAAAGCGGGCTTTAGCGCTTGCTCGCCAAAGCATGAACCGATCCGGCTGTAACGTCAACTACAGCAGTGGAGGCACGGTAAGCCAATTCTCCCGACATTAGGTCAAGATACGAAACTTCAAAGACTTGGTTCTGGTTTTATACCCTCTGACCTTCTTCGGAATTTAGCTCTGACTTTCCTTGCCCGAATGCTTCAGTGTAATTAATTGTCACACTCTCTCTAGACCCAACCACGACCCCCGGACCAAAAGACGTAAAGAACGCGAAGCGTGAAGTGCAATTAGATCTATTTTGAGGACGAGTTTCAGGCAGAATGGAGGGTTCGGTTCCTGCCCGGTTGTGGTCCGACATGTTGATGAGCCTGAAGCAACAGGCCCCATACGCGAGTATGTGAAGGCCTTCTTTCGTGGTTCTCGCTGGACATTTATGACGGAAGAGGACCGGCTCTTCGATTTCATGAAGGGGCTCCAACCTACGCCAAAATGTCCAAGACTTAGGGGCGGAATAGGCAGCTAGCCTGCTAGATTGAAAGTACTTAGCCAGGGGGGGGGGGGGTCGAGACCAAGCCAAGGGCAGGGGCCTAAAGTATCGAAAAGGCAAGGACTCCAAGAAGAAGCCAAGCCTGAGGCCAAGAAAAGCGAGTTCAAGATCAGGAGCCAAAGCGGACCGAGAAGAAAGAAGGAAGGCTTCATCTGCTCCAAGCCCCTAAAGAAGTTAAGGTTATGGTAATACCTAAAAAAATGGAAAGAGTTCGTTTCTTCCTCAAATTGGATTAATGTAATGGATCGTCCAACTGGAAATGATAACAGAATGCATAGGTCATTAGAAGGAGTTCCAATAAGCGGATAAATATATTATACCACCTTACTTATTTCCTCTATGGGGGAGAAAGCAAATTGAAGAACCCGCGGATATGGGAAAAACTAAAATTCATTGTTAGCCAAGGAAAATGACTCGTGGTAAAGACAAGATAGACTTTGATCATACGTGCTCGGAATCTTTTTATTTTTTTTTCGATCCGGGGGCTCTTTCACCTCGTAAACTCGGTACGCTTAAAAGCTCCTCGCTTTTGTTCAATTATAAATAAATAACCGCTTTGATGGAGATTTGTAGCATCATTCAAGTAAATACAGATTGAGATCGTAGAAACATGAGCTTGTGATATAGCTACACCTAATTCCGGACCGGTTAATGCAAGAACTATAAATAAAGGACCAGGATCTCCTATAAAAAAGAAAAGATCATTCATACATAGCATAGTCCAAGCGAACCCACTTAAAATCTTTACTGAACTATGACCGGCCATCATATTAGCAAATAAACGTATTCCTGAGCTTAATGCGCGAAAACAATGAGGAATTAGCTCAAGGAGTACTAAAAAAGGTGCTAACGGCAGTGGGACTCCTGCGGGTAATGAGATGCTTAAAAAATGAAGCCCATTTCTTTGAAATCCCACTATAGTAATGCCAATAAAAATAGAAAATGAGAGACCCAAAGTAATGAGAAAATGACTTGTAACTGTGAAGCTATAAGGTATCATACCCTGGGGATTACGAAATAACGAAAAAGTAAAAGTGACCGAGATGCGAGGGAAAAACTTTTGTTTAACATTTCCGGAAAGACCGCCTATTTGTTCGTTTACCAGGTTCGGTACGAAATCATAAATAAGCTCTACCGAGGATTGCCAAGCATTTGGTACTGAGTTTCCTCCTCCGTTTTTAGTAACAAAATGAACCAGAAGTAGGACCAAACTGAGAGTTAGCAGCATAAACAAAGAAGGATTTGTGAATGAGAAATACAAGTTTCCTATATTCATAGGAATCAATGGGAGAATGGCAAATTGCTCAAGTGGGCTGTTGGGCGTAATCGAAAGTATCATGACTTATTAAGATTCACTTGTAGTTCCGCTTCTTGCTCTAACAGAAAGACTAAGAGGAAATCTGGTTGGTCCAACCAAGAAAGGCATGGGAGTCTTTGGGCGTATTTCATACGCAATTTCTTTTTTCTTTTTCTATTTGAATAGAAATCTCCCTTCCTAATATCTAATATAAAGTGGTTGCATTTTATCGGTCTATATATAGATGTAGCTAATGAACCAATACCCAATGCTGCGCTAATTGGATGCCCAACATGAGCAGTTCCACCTGAAGCACCGGCTAAGTGAATGGAAAAAAGATAACCAGTTGACGAGGCACAAGGGCGGGTGTAGCTGATTGTACTTCCTCTCTGCCAGACCCAACCCTAAAACTAATAAAAAGAAAAGAAAGGGGAATCAGAATACATTTCCTCGAGCAAGCAAATCAAGAAAAGACTCACCCTTGCCATGGGCGATAGCGGCTATGTCTAAGCAGCTGCTTTCCCATTCATTCCATAGGTAAGTCTTATTTTTTGCTGTAAACGAAGAAGGAATGATTCAATATCATATCATAAAAGACCTAGATGCTCTAGCTCCAAGAAAAGACTAAGAAAACTCCTTAAAAAGAGAAGAGTCAATCCTCAGCGTCGGATTCTTCTTATGCTGATTGACCTAGCCGTGCGTTTCCAACTGTTATGACTGGGAGCTAGGCGCTATTTAGCCCTCCATTTCTAAAGCAAGCAGGGGAGCTAGACTCGCTCGACTGAAAGGAACGAAGTAGCTTGATTGATGAAAGGAACGAAGTAGCTTGACCGCGGGCGCAGGGAAAGGAGAGGGAGTCACCGAAGAGAAAAAATAAAGGTTCAAGACAATGAAAAATATAAACGCAGGAAGGAACAAAAGTCAAGTATGTAATCTAGCAGTCATGAGAGCAGGTTAGAGGCAAGCCGACCTAACCAACCTACGATATATAGTAACCGACCTACGAATATAACTTTGGGTTAGGTTGAAAAGTCTAGTTGGAAAAACAGATCAATCGCATCCCAAAGGGTCAAGGGCTGAGTTGCACATTCTATTTTGGCCTCTTTTCTTAAGTAGAATGAAATGTTCGGCCTAATCTATGATATTGTGATTATGTTACTGTTATTTGGTCTTTTTCAAGCTTCCCAGAGTTGTCCTTCAGCAAGCAATTATAGGGGTTGAAGGGGTACCCTTCTAGGTCGTCGCTTTAGTGGTCTAATTTCGGTCTTTTTACGTTATGGAGTTTACTCACTTCTTTTTTATATTATTAGAGTTGAGTCTGGTATCGATAGATTGGCAACCTCTAGGGTACAAGCCCCTCCAGGTACACATATATGGGCTCTAATCCCAGGTTAAACTATCCAGTCGAACTACGTAATCAAATAATCCATGGAAGACAGGGGTTGATCGAGTTTTTTACCCTTTCTCGTTTTTGGGTATAGGCTGATAGTTAGGCGGTGACTCACGTATCCCTGCATCACAAGCACCAAGGCGAGAGCTAGGATCAATTAAAGAAAGATTAAAATCTTCCCGTTAGCACCTCACATATGTTAGAAAACGTTGGTTGCCTTAGTGCCATGTTGTAGAAATTAAAATTAATGCATTCATCTATTATGGTGGTCGTAGGTCACAACCCCTTCCCACCATTGAAGTGGAAATCCTGTCTTTTTACTTTATATCCGGGCAGCTGCGGCAGCTGACTAATTAATCTATAATGGATTCGGGGTAGGACTTTCCTACTTAATCTCCTTTAATGATTTGCAAGCTCATCTCCTTTTTTTATGGCATTCGTTTGTGGAAAATAGACTTTAGGGTTTGCTCTTATGATCGTGCCACGGCCGAAGTAATTCCAGCTTTCGCGTTAACCAATCGATTTCGGATGAATCCTCGTATCGAAGGTCGGAATGGAAGAAACAAGCTATTCATCTCGCCAGAAGCAAGCTGATGGGACACAACATAGCGACCAATTACCGTTGATGCAGATCCTGCTGTTTATTTTTTGTTTAGTAAGGTTTAGTAAGGCAATATAGAATAGAGTACTTAACCACGCGGTTACGCATGAGCGAAGCGAGGGCTGCTCCCAACTCCTACGGTCTTTTGTTCATGTTCCCGTATCCTCGGGCGAAAGTCCCCTAGTGGGTAGAAATTCTCGGGATCTTTCTTCTCCTGACTGGGAGTTTATGGTAGGCGCGAATTCCTTCTTTCAATGGACCTTCTCCCGGTTTTTGTTTACGAGAATAAAGATAAGTGTGTACGATACCGCTTTCAAGCTCAAGCTTCTCGGGCGGCAGAGTTCTTCCGCAAATCTATATATCTTCCTTAGCACAAGCGCTAAGCGATAATAATTCCTTTTAAAAGTGAGCTGCAGATTAGAACCAATGTAACCAAGGGTCAGCACCTATAGGTATGATGCGGCTGCTGTTCGCGAGAATGTATTTGTCTCATTATGCAGCTGCTCATCCAAATTCCCACCTCTCTCAAGGTCCGTAGCCCTATTCTGCCTTCCATTTAGCTCAACCGGATGATTTCAAAAACAGATTAAAAGCGACTCGACTAATTGATAAACAGGACTTGCATTGCGAAAAGTAACTTCCTGGATAAGAAAGCTTCACTTCCTGCTAACCGAACACGAGAATCTTCACCTTGGAAATGCAATGGAAACTGTAGAATACCTGCACTTATCTCATCAAGCAATTTCTTTACGCGGAACTGAAGAAGAGCTTCTTGGCGTAAAAGACTTGTTTGTTGGCAGATGCCGTTGACTAAGATCTTGATGACGAGGCCTTGCTGCTTCTGCCTCTCCCAACGGTTGAGCTAGGCTCACTAACTTCGGAAAGGGCAACTATACAAGGGAAACTAAACTGCCTAGGCCTATATATAGTTTACCATTCGGAATACTCCCGCATGCAACTATTACCTAAGAGATTCTGGCATGCTTTTCTCGCGAATAAAGAGAAAGTCTTACGTACAAGGTAGCGAGAGTTCCTACCCTTACAGGAGCATATATATTATTTAGTAGACGACGAAATGGGCGGTGCAAAAGGAGAAGAGGAGAAGTCTTTCCGACGAACAGCTGCGTTCGCTCCTTGCTTAAAATCATATGTAATGTATCTCACTCAAACCTGTGAATAACCCTGTAACTAAAACTCATCTTGACGCTCCGACCTAAATGGGAAGAGAGGTTGCTTCTCAACTACTAAAAAAGACTCCCTCCGGGGAAGGGGCCAAGCCAACAGAACAGGTTACTATCCAAGAAATCGCCTTTCTGAAGATCGTATGATACCTCGACATGTTGAAACGAATGTTTTTCGGTAATGAAGCCGTTTTCCCCTCCTAGAGGTGCCTTAAATATATACCTTTCTGGATCAACTCAACTTACAAGGGCTAGAAATGGAGAGGATGAAGCAAAGCCAAGAGGAAGCCTAAGCAAGTGAAACTCTCGCGAATAGGAGAAGAAGTCTATCAGCTCAAACTGAGAAAGAGGGGTGCAAACGGGGAACCACTTACACCGCCCTTTACTCTCTAACTAAGAAACGCGAGGAGTCTTCGGCAAAGCAACTCAAGACGGAGGTACACAGCTCGGAGCGGATGGTTGGTGTATCCCTTTTTTTCTTTTTTAGCAATTTCACTTTCAGAGGACTAAACGACAAAGCCTGGTCCCTCAAAAATCTCTCTTTTAAGGTTTATAGCATTCTATCTAATATCGACCGGATGCTTTTGATCACCCATTAATGGAAAACCTTTTTGGGGGGCTTCCACCTTACACACGGAAGATTGGATTGCCTGAATCACGAGTAAAGAAAAGGTGCTAAGACACTTATAATTTATTCTATTTTTAGGTCGATTTGAAGAAGAAATTAATAGTAATATATATATAGATATATATATATATAATACTATTTTTATGCACATAAGGAGGGAACCATATGAGAGGAAAATCACTGTTGAGGATCTACCAAAGAAGCGGTCTATGGACCTTCGTCTTCTCCATGGCGTTGCTTACGGACACTCTTGGTTTGGTAGATGGGGGTACAGGTTCTGCCAAGGAAGCTTCGGCGTCACAGAACACAATTATGAAAGAGCACTGGAGATTCTTAGCTCATTACAACAACCAGAGCAGCCCTCCAGATCAAGCACCCGATGAAGGAAAAGTCTGTGAGTTATAGGAAGTTCACTACTGTTATTACTCACATGGATAGCAGATGGCCTAAAAGAAGACTAGAGTTTGCAGCGGAAGTGATTGTGAACGCATTGCAAGAAAAGAAAGAGATAGTTCTTCAGTCCCTTTCATCAGCAGCTCTAGTTCCTGGAGTTGATGTTAGCAATGATGTGCTTTATCTGTATGAGCATGTGCTGCTAGGATACCCAGAATCAGAGTTGGTGGAGTTGGCTACTTAAGCAATATTGGACACCAAGCACTTCGTGAAGGAATTTCCAATTAGGGATGAGGAAGAGGAAAGTAGCTCGACCAAAGGGAGAGGAAGAGCAGTGGTTGACAATCATTTGCCGACTCTTGCCCAGTTCAACTGATAAGGAAATTGAAGTCAAGAGGGGCTTGCCACCTGGTGAGATAGTAGTAGTGCCTATGCATGCAACTATTGGAGACCTAAAGAAAGCAGCTGAAAGTGCACTGAGGGATACTTCTTTTATCACAGAATGGTTTGTGGTTATCGGAATCGAAGGCTTGGATGAAATGGAGGATATGGAAGTACTTTTTGGAGTAGTTGAATCGGGAGCAGGAGTTGGTGTGAGTGGAAGTGGGATAGATTTAGACACGCCTTTGAGGTACGAAGGTGGATCTGATACTTGGATGGTGAGATGTGAGTGTGGTGCTAGAGATGACGATGGGGAGTTAAAGAGGTTAGCTCAAGACTTTTCCAGGAAAACCGAGACCAAGTTTGATTTCCATAAAGAAAACGTTTAAAATTCACCAAATGAAAAAGTCTCTTGTTCTTTACTATAAACTCAAAGCATTAAAATAATTGATCTTGTTTGGAAGTTTTTACTTTAAAAAGCAATGATAAGACCCTAATTTGCAAAACTTGCTTTAAGATAACTAGAAAGCTAGACCTACAGGTGCTCTGAATTCCCACAAAATTTGCTGTACATCTGCCAAATCACATCTCGGTCTCTCCTCTTTCTTGTTAGTCCTTGGCTCGGGCTGGCCCTTTCGGATTGGCTTGTCTTCCTAGCTGCCTTTCTTTCCCCTGCCTTATGACTCTCGTACATAGAAGAATGATTGGCAAAGCACTCGACCAAAACCCTTAGCTTCTAACTTCATTCATTCGATCATAGCTGGAATTGTGGAGCAAATCCTGAAGAAGGCGAGAGCTAGCTTAGGGGCCCGCCCCCTCCTAAAGCCATGAGAGTTGGTCAGAAAAACGTTCTCATAGACTATATTGAGGAGTAAGGAAAGGGCTTCCATGACAATGAGGTCCTTCTTGCATGGGCTTGGGCTTGCTTTGATGATGGGTAGGCTTGTTGTGTTTTGGCCCTTCTGTGGGCTTCCATCGAGGAAAGCAGGCTTGACAGGCCCAAGTCTTTATTTGTAGGACTTTCTTTGATGGTTCATGTAAGCTTGGGTCTTTCATTCGGGCCCTCTTGGGACACCCTGTGGGCCAATGCGTATAAGCTTGGGCTTTCTTAACGTGGCTCATTTGACGACTCAGTACATGGATGTCACGAGTCTATTGGCATGGAATCTTTTCTACGTAAGCTGGTTGTGCAAAGTTTGTTTGTTCATACAGGCAGTGTGATTTGGGGAGATTTTGTTTGCTCCGCAAGGTAGCCAGAGCCAGCCAGTTTTTCATTAAAAAGGCATGAGAGTCTTCAACTGCAGAAAAGTAGTGCGGAGAACTAGTAAGAATTGTGCCTGCCATCTAATTCGTGACGCATGGCGAGATTCCTCTACCACTCTATAAATAGAGGCTCGATAAGTGTCTTCATCAAATTCAAATCAAAGAAATTGAGTAATAGCACGTATGGCTATGGCTGTTACAAACAGGCTTTCCGCAATTGCTGCCGAAATGGGGCAACTGAAAAATGAAATTGAAGAGCGTCGTAGAGCGCTAAACCTCTTTTTAAGAAATGTTAGAGCAAGAGATCCTGCAGAGGCAGAAGAGCGCATTGGCGCTGCCAGAGAGGGTATAAGGGAAAGGCAGAGGAGGCTGCAAGTGCTGCAGGAGGAGCAGCAAGCACTCATTGTGCGGGCTGTCACCCTCGGTGACCGGGAAAACCACTAGAAGAAATTAAAAAAAGTCGTGACTTTATCTTCTGTCTACTTGTTAAGGCCTATCCTTTGACTTCTTTATGTTTTTTAAATAATTAATGTAGTTAGCATAATGCTTTTAAAGCTCTATTAAAGGCATATGTGGTTGTTTATGTAATGTAGTGCTTTATGTAGTAGTAATGAAAAAATCTTTTTGATAAATTTTTTTTTGCATTTAGCAACCAAACGGCTTGAATTGATTTAAGCGCTTAACTCTTAGCTCTAAGACTGAATAAGGCATCTACGGATAGCTTTCTTAGTAAAGTACTAGTAGTCCTTCTATCTATCACCTTTTAGAAAGAAAGAGAAGAACAGTTATAAGGCCGCTATTCCTCTTTTTGGACCATTACTGATCTTACTGCTTCCTGACCTAACAAAGAAAGTTTATCTATTCTATTACATTTAGACACATAAAAACATAAAGACAAGCGGGCGTAACCCAACATATTAATAAGCAGGCTATGGGACAAGTTTGTTTTATAAAGCAATCCATCTGGCAAGGTCAATCTAGTAGAAGGGAGAGTTTACTTTTGGCCTGTTTAAATCCTAAGGCCTTCCAACTAGCGCTATCTTTGTATGTAGTTCCCTGTCATCGAGAATTCTGTTACAGCCATTGCGATTGCGGGTTATCTTCCATCCATTCCTTCTGCCAGAGAGCGAGTTAGCATGCTAAGCTAATCCTCTGCATTTCTAGTCCCAAGCCCATGATTTCGAGGACTCAGGTAAACCCATCAAGTTATTGTGGGAATTCCCTTATATCCTTAAGGAGTAGTTGATAGCCTCCTTAGAAGTTTATGTATCCTTCCTACTAGTAGCAGTACCTTTTTATAGCCCATCCAGTTGTAATAGATAGCCCCAGTATACGTAGAAGTGTAAGTTAAAGTCCTCCTAGTTAGATTTATCCGTCCGCTAAGTTCCTTTAGTTCCAGCAGTCCTAATAGACTTCTTTTTCCCCGCCAGCCGTAATGTCTTCCTAATCCATAGCGATCTAGCCGAGTGAGGTAAGGAGGTTTGAGTTTGCTATTAAGTAATATCAAGTCTTTCTTAGTCTAAAGAGCCAGCTTAGAGCTTAGATAATCTCCCTAAGTAAAGAAAAGAGGCAGCCCCACAATAGCAGACTAAGCCTATACAGTAGTTGGAGTTCTTATTCCTTTTAGCCATTTAATAAGAATAAGAAAATGACTAAGTTCCTGTGAACTGAACTAAGTTCCTATCCTGAACTAATTTAATCCCCTTGAAAGTCTTTAAAGCCCTTTTTTATTTTTGTATGCAAAAAGGTAAGCAGGGCAGCGAGTGAAAGATTTTCATATGATGAGAAAGCCAGTCTCTTTCTATCCGTCCCAATTCTTTACCGCTGTCCGGATCAAGGGTACGGTCGAGTTCCTTCGTCCCTTGAATATCATACCTAGAAAGAGTAAAAAAAAGTAAAGCCAGAGCTAGTATAAGAAAAAACCTCCCGTCCCGAAGCCATGGTAGGCTTACCTTTACTAAACTAAACAATTCTCGCCGTCTCAGAGCAGAGGGCAAGTCTCACCCCACGGGCACAGCTTTACTACTTCCAATCTCCTAACTAAGGGCCTTACCACCAACATCGCTTCTTCCTTCAACGCAACGGCTAATTCAATACCAGCTTCACCACGCCCTTAAAGCGCTTAATCTAGTTATATTACTAGTTAAGTTAAAGGCTAGGAAAAGAGAATCTCTTGTAGCTAGTCTTTTTAATTAGCTTTCCGCTATCTTTCAAATTGAAGTTGAAGTCTGAGTTGCAGCACTAGTTCCAGCGAGTGGGAGAACCTAGGGAGCTACCCGGGATTAACCAAGAGGATACTAATATAACTCTCAATTTCCTATGGATACTAAGTCTTTGCCAAATCATGACGAGTAGGTAGTTTTCTTCTATGCGGTTGCCTTTGTTTTATCTTCACCAAGCGAGTTGAATAAAAAAGCGAAGGGGCGTAGCGGGCAATCGGCCGAATGATTGATAGAATATATAACTATATTCCACTGCAAGTCCTCTATTGAAAGAGAACAAGTTTCATACTCCAGCCCCTTTGCCTGAAGAAAAAATGGCTGGTGAGTCTGCTGGGCCAGCATCTGGTAGTCCGTCTGACTCCCCTCCGTTGAGAGAACAATTGGCTGAACTGCTCCGCCTGGATATGGATCAACTCCTTTCGCCTTACAATACCAGGAAGATCCAAACCATAGCTGCCATTTTGCTTTCGGACTCTTCCTTGCCTGCGTTTGAGAGGTCTGTACTTGAATGCATCAAGAAGCTCCCTGCTGAGGTGTTGTACTACCGCCAGCTTTTGAGGGACAAAGAAGCTTTAATGGAGACCCTTAAGAGGCGAGAGAGGCTGAAGACTCTTACTGCCAATGCTCTGAAAACGTCTGCTGTGGTGAGTGGCTTTTCCAGGGATATAGAGGAGCAAAGAAAAGAGATTGCTGACAAGGAAGCCCAGATTGCTCGCTTGAGAGAAGAAATAGCCATGGCGCAGTTGTCCATAGAGCATATGGAGAGAGAACGTGCTCAGGCGGATGAAGCTCTGGACAAGACCGTGGCTGAGGCTGGTCGTAGATCAGGGAAAGATTGGTCAATTTACCAGACAATGAAGGAGAAGAATTGAGAAGGATTGAGAGGTGGCTTGCTACTGTGTTGGAGAGGATTGAGAGTGTGAAGAAAGATTTTCTTGGTGACTGAAGGGTGATCGTAGATCAGAGGCCACTGTTTGGCCATTTTTTTTTGAAAGACTCTGTATTTTCCTTTTTCCACAGCACATGTAATGGCCTTACAGGCCACACTTTTTTGAATAAAATAAGTAGCCCTTTTGTTAAAATTCCTTTTGTGCCTTGTCTTTTCTAGAATTTCTGCCAAAAGATCTTTACTGTATATCCAATCTTGGACTGGCCGCATTCCCAAGAATGTATCAAATATAGGTAAGGCCAACCTGCCCCTTCATCATTTCAACAGGAAAGGTAATAATCACCTTTTCTATGCAAACGTAGATCACTGCCACCTGGCCATATTTTGGCCATGAACCGCTTTTAGTTAAACGATCCCGTTTTGACGTAACGGTTAAGTGATCAAATGAAAAATGAAAACCAAGGCGACGTTTGGACTTAGGCCTTTTGGAAAACAGCCTGTTCACACGTGCGGGGCTAATCATGACTACGGCTTTTTGAGACGCAGCGGATCAATGATAGCCGTAGTTTTGTCTTGATCGAGGCACCTTTCCTTTTCCTTATAAAAGTTGCTTTTCGAAACGAACCCAACACTTTCTTCTTTCTGCAACCTTTCTTCTCTGTAACTCTCAAAACCCTAACTGTCACCGTCATGTTCTTAAAATCTGCTCTGATGGCTTCTCCATGCCCTTCAACCTTAGCCAAGGAAATTTTGGCGAACAACCCTGACCTCATCATTCGAGAAACCTTATATTCTGCAGACCAAGAGAGAAGCAATTGCCGTACCTTGGGGCCTTGCTTCAGGGGTGTAGCCTCTGGGGTTTTGGAGGTTTTTATTACTCTGCGCCAAGGTCAAGAATTTTTTCTTCTTGACGAACCAAGGATTCATTGGGCTGACTGGAGTGGCCAAAAGAAGCCCTTGAAGAATTGGCCTGATGGTTGGACTTCATGGCTGAATCGTGTAGAGAGAGCAAAGGCTGATCACTGGAAGAGGGTAGGTATCTTCGAAGCTCTGCAACTGTCTCGTTATGACATTCACTGCGATAAATCCCTTCTCTCCGCCGCACTCTTTTTCTGGTCCATCTCTACCAACTCTTTTCATTTCAAGTGTGGAATGATGGGTCCAACCATTCTTGATGTAGCAGCCCTTACCGGGTTCAGACCATACGGAGAGGTAGTGAGCGCTGTCACTATGGGGCCTGCTAAGACTGAGGACGGCCAGACTCTTGATTGCAGTTTCAAAGGTTGGGCCAAATTCATGTCTCACTACCATAAGAAGAAAGGTCCAGTGACGGACAAGGAGCATTTAGCCTTTCTTTTGGTTGAGTAGAAAGATCTTCTGTACTCCTTCTAAGGCTCCAGTAAGAGAGTACATTAGTATTGCTGAAGCACTTGTAGCTGGACGCCAACCCTATATAGGACCTTTCGTCTTGGCTTACATATACAGAGGTTGCTGCCAAATGGTGCAGAATCGCTTAAATACAATGGTCGTTGGGCCACTCTGGGTTGTGCAATTATGGCTTTACGCCTATTTTCCGGAATTAGCACCAAGTTTTTCAGACACATATGAAATTGCGTTAAAATCACCCGCAACCATCCATGGACCTTGTATGTCTTAGGACAGTAATTTCCGTTTTTCCCAAAGAAGCCGTCTCTCCTGAATGGAGCACTTTGCATAAACAATGGTAAGCCTTACCAGATCAGAATTAAGGTCGACTGTGATACACTGTTCAAACGCGTCGACAAGCACTACATTCACTTCATGATTCCAACAGAGCCATATTTTATCATCTGCCTCTTGATTTGCCAATGAAAAGTGGAAACCCATTCTGTTGGAGAATTCCTGAATCTTATTAGCATGGTGAAGAGGTTCAAGAATAGCAATCAACGATTTATTATACGTCTTTTTTTATACAAGCTTGACAACCCTCCTCGCAACAATGAATCAGTTGGTCAAGAAAAGAGTAAAAGAGGCCAAGGAAAAGGAGGAGGATAACCACATGATCACCAAACCTTATCCGGCTTGGATAGATTCCGTGCCGTATACGCCAGGGTTCTCTCAGCCAGACTAAAGTTCGACGGAACGGGGAGACCCGCACCAGCATCTAGCGCATTTCCTGGTAAGATGTGGGCCGGTAGCGCAGAATGGGGCACTGTGCCTTAGGCTTTTCGTACAATCATTGGAGGGGCCCGCCTTTACACGGTACGCCCACCTCTCTGAAGAGTCGATCCCGACTTGGGAAGCAAGGGTCTCGGAGTTCAGGAAGCAGTTCAGCAACACACAAAGAAGGGTTGGAGTGCCCGAACAACTCAAGACCAAGCATGAACCTGTCACGGAGTTCATTGCAAGGTGGCGAGCCCCTACTTTTGCCTGTCCCCAGAAGTTTACTCCGCAAGAGCTCCTCAAGATGTGCATGAACAACTTCAGGCACGACTTGTCGTCCCCTGCCCCAAACCTTTAAGGGATTCGACGACTTGTGCACTAAAGCTCACGATGTGGAAGCACATCTTAGCAAACGGCGGCGTCCTACGAAGTACTTGAAGTTCGTTCCGTTACCTTATTAACAAAGTAGACGAATCACTCTCTTTCTCTATTGGAAAAGTGGACTTCTTTTTCACAGCCTATATGCGTATGCGGAAAACGAGAGTCCTTACTTTTCTTTTCTTTCTCTTGCCCTGACATAATTCGGGGCTATCGGTTCCGTTCTGTTCTCTCTCTCTACCTCTTCTTTTTGACCTAACTTCAAAATCTTTTATGCCCGGCCATACCAACATGGGAAACCTAGCTTCCCTCCCTTTGAAGTGCATTTATCAGATCAGCTCCCCGAGTCACTAGAAAGAGGGTGAAAGGCCCACTACTTCTTCATTCATGGCCTATTTTTTGATTGATCTCCCTTTCGTATTCATTCGACCTGAGGCAAAAGAGAAGTCATACAAAGAAGGGTTATTTCATGGAATGCATAACGGGCGGGCCCCTATGGATTCCTCCAACTCAATGAATGAAGGGAGGAGTATGAGGAAGGCCGGCTTTCTATATGAAGATTCAAACAAAAAGAAAAAGGGTCAAACCATATCTTACTGAATAATCAGACTGAATGAGGAAGAGCTCTTTATGTGGTCTCACTTTACCACCATCTGAAATGCGCGAAACTTCGATTGGTGGAAGCCAGTCTATGAAGATTCTCTCTTTTCTTACGTGCAATTCCCCTCTTTCGGTAAGCATCCAGTATCTCAGCAAATGAACATTTCTCTAAGCTTATCCTGTAGCTTATACGTCGTTTGAAAGCTGCTTCAAGGATCCAACGAATAGCTAAGGTTTGTTGACGATCCCTGGCTACAATCCCAGGGACATCATAAATAGTACCTGCTACTCCTACCTTTTCCACTTCGCATATGGGCTTTATATTCTCTACGGCGTCAACCATAAGTTTGATTACATCGCGTTCGGTTTGAGCTAGGCGATGAAAAGTTTGATAAACAATAGCACGAACTCTCGTTCTTTTACCTTCTTTCATGCGAAAGTTGACCAACTTCTTGATCAATTGTTTTTGCTCACCATCCAAGCCCCCCATATAGCTTAGAATTTCCGAGCAATTGGAAGCCGCTTTCAATGACGAGGCCGATAAATTGATATTACGCGATCGTTACTGTCCATCTTTATCAGCCAACTCCCCTGTTTCCATCTTTCCTTTGACCAACGAGTCCTCGAACCAACCTGTCCTGGGTACCGGATGGGCTATCGTTGGGCGGCATAGGGTGCTTGGGATGACAGGGATTAGTGGATCCCTTTTTTTGTATGCTTTACGATTTATCTTCGTTTCCTATGTAAGAAAAATGGAGACTGGGGCTCTATTCGATCGAGCTTGCCTCCGGTACCTTCCTAGTGGCTTGGACAGGATCAAGTCATTCGTAGTTCGAAAAGGATTCAATCCAGCCGCTGGTTTCCCTACGGCTACCTTGTTGCGAAAGGAGGGTCAGCTATATATTACGAAGGGCCGCGTGGATTTTTCCAATCCCAGTTTCGAATCCGTCTGCGTAATTCCTTAGCCCAGTAGCTTTTTTTTCCGCCATGATTTAGGCGGTCGCGAAGCTGTTTTAATTCCTCGACCGTCATTGGACGGATATTTGATATTCCCCTCCCCCCGGGGAAAATCTTATCCCCGCGGATTAATGGATTCTCAGGATCCCAGGGATCGCCGGGGTCAAATTCCCTCATTTTTTGAATAATCTCTCTGGTTATGAGATCCGGGTCTTCAGTCGGTGCTGGCGCCTGCGGCAGCGCCTCCGGAGCCCCCCTGCGGAGTAAGATAATTTGCTTCCTCGCCAGGTTCAGGCGAGGATTCCAAACAGTGACGGGCCAGGGATCTCAACTCCTCGGAGTTGAAGTCGAAGTCGCCGGCAGAGTGATTTTGCTCCGAGTAAGATGGCCCCGGTTGCTCCCCGACCAGGGGTGGTTGAGGAAGGTCTACGGGCGGGGTTGGCTGAAAGAGAGCACCTTCCCCTTGCTGCCGCTCGTTTTGGGCCGCTGATGATACCTCGCCCTGGTCGCCCAACCTCTTTTGAAAATAGATTTCAGCCCTTTCAAACCAAGAAGGACTTGGCGATGATGGTGATGAGGGAGAGACTCTGATAGGGCCACCAGCTTCCGACTGAGACGGGCCAGCCGGTTGATGGGCTCGAGACGAGGTGCCGGTGCTCGCCTCTGGAGCCCCCTGCGGTTGTTGACCCTGGTTTGGGGCCGCAGATGACCCCTCCGGAGAAAACCATTTCTCAATCCACGATCCACTCCACGAGGATGAGGTTGATGGCTGTGGGACCAGGGCTGTGGATGCTTCGGACTCGGCCTTTTCCTCCTTATCCGATGAGAAGTTGAGGTATTTTCGCCAACTACTCGACGATTCCGAGGGGCCGGCATCACCCCTGTGCGGCCCTGGGTTTACGGTGTCCTCCCCTGAGGTCATTTTCATTATTGCTCTGTCCATGATTCCGAAAGTGGACAGAATCCCCACCACAAGGAGCAGCCCCCCCTCCCATCCCCAACATTTAGAGAGGACTCTACTTCCGAGGGAGAAGCCCATCTTTTTAAGTAGAGTCCAGAAACAATCAATCAAATTCATTTTCAGACAAATAAGATACAAAAACAAAACTATAGTTATTAATAATAGAAAAGGAATTCCTTTTATGAAAAGAGCATAGGTTGCACTATTGGAAGGCACTTTGGATGAATTAGTCGATGCCTGTGTAGCATTATCTGCCGTCTGGGGTTGCCCGCCCCTTGAAGTATTCTCCTCTTCTTGTGAATGAGAAGAGAAATATCTGGTGTAACGATTAGCAGTTTCGGAAAGAGTTAAATTAGCCCCATAGAGTTGACGATACCCCGTCATATTGGTAGAAAGCAAGATTCCGCATGTCGGCATTTTCGATGCGTATAGTTCAGATTGCCAACTCCCCTGTGTGTTACTAAGATTCACTTTCTATTCCCGGTCCAATATTGGTTCTCGAAGGTCTTCGTTCCTCATAGTAAGGATTAAAAAACTGCTGATCAGAATAGGATAATGTAAGCCAGTTATTCAATGGATATCTAATTTTATCCTTACTTGGTATTAATGTACCCCTTAGACTTAGTTCCTAATTCCAGCCATAGTTCTACTCCCAGCTATTGGGGGGGCAGGATTGTACCACTTACGACCTTTCCCATTTCCCATTCAATTTAGTGAAAAGTCCAGTTAACCTCCGAACAAAATGCGAGACTATAGGTCAACCTTTCTTATGTAAGCCCCGGGTCGTCGAACAGATCGTCACTCTGTCGATGGTGCGAGTCTATGACTTCCTCATTCAGCTCCCTTCTCGTACCACGTCATAATGGGTATACTGAATGGCCATACGCTGCTCTCTATTCTTTACGATAATTCAAGACTAAAAAGAATAGCTGTGATCAGTTGGTGAGGCTGATTTGTGGTTAAAAGAGAAAAGAGATTCATCACCAGGGGATTAGAAAACCATATTTGCGTAAGTAGTAATAAGGGAAGCTGACTTTTTTGAAGAAAGTGACAACTCTTATTTCTATACGCAATTATGAGTTGTTGAGATCACTCCAATTCCGGCTTCTTTCTGCTTGAACTCTCTGTCCTTGAGTCATTGGCTCTTGGCACAGTTTCATCAACTAGTTCTTGTCAGCGGCAGGTCGAATGCAGCTAGGCTAGCGAAGCGCTAGCGAAGCGAAAAGAAAGAATGAGCTAAGGCGGGGGAATTCCTAAAAGACGGGATTCGGAAACCCCGGGGACGGGGACCTGTCCTTAATTTCGGAATCAATCCAAAACTTGATAGCTCGTCTTGGCTCAGGAGGGGTCCAACCTATTCTATTACACAACCGAGTCTCTGAAACAATCAGTTGTAGACTAATATGTTCTCCTACCAAGAGAGGGATGCCCTTAGACAGACCAATCTCGAGCTAAGGTTTTTATTAATCCCTTATGCAGCCTAGAAGCGCTGGGAAGGTATTAGCCGCCTTATTTTATTGACTGGAACAAAGTATCTCACTCACTAGGAGAAGAGAAAGGCCTGACTCTTTTCAAGACGAGAGGCAGGAAGAGCAGATTGCAGACTTCCTTCGCTACAGGACAAGGGCTGAACCCCCATTCCTGTCTTGAATGGAGGGCTGGTTAAGCATCATTCCTCCGGTGCTGGGAAGTCATTCTTAAACATATAAAAAAAGAACCTATTCTTATTATGTGCCCCAACTAAGAGCCAGTTCTTCTACTGAAGGGGACTCTACGAACATTCCTACTAGCAACTCGAAGAGCGACCTAGTATGGTTCAGTAAGACAATCTGCCTTTCCGGGGTTACATCGTTGAATGGTGTCGTACGGGGCCTTTGACTTGCCTTTTGAAGGATACCTAATCGGAGTTAGCGGGCTAACTATGAATGTCGGGTTTACCAGGGTTGAGCAGACGAGAATGCAGACGATTTCTCGTCTTCAAAAGAGCTTCTTGTAGTTCTCAATCTAAGACAGATAAGAACTAATGAGATCTCTCAAGGTCTTTGCCTGAAGGTTAGAATAGAACAAGCTAGGCTAGACTAGATAAGAATGTGTATTAGATGTCTCT